TAAAATTTCGCACTCAAATACATAAGAATTATATAGGAACCAAAATAATCTTTTATTTTCTTTCGAAAAAACATAAATAGATTTCTTCTGAGTAATGGAGAGATTATTCCAATTATGGTATTCGTGAAGAAAGAATTGCAATAAGTGTAAAAAGGGAACATCTTGAATCCCGCACTGAAGGATTTGAACCAAGATTTCCATATGGATGGGATGAGGTATTAGTATATCTAAAACATAATTTAAATGCAATAATTTGTCCTCTAAAAAAGGAAAAATTGAATGAATTGATCGTAAATTATGATATTTTGGTATTTCTTTTTTTTCTAAATAAGATACTAATCGCAAAGAAAATGGAATTTCCACAATAATTGCAAAACTTTCTGATATAATTTGAGAATAAAAATGAGAATAAAAAAAAATGTTGTGAGTGTGACCAATAAAAAAATTTTGGTTACAATAATTAACCGAAGAAATCAAAGAATTCTTTTGATAAATTCGAGTAATTAAACGTTTTACAAGCGATAAACTAGATTTATTATCATAACCAAAAACTTCTATGGGTTCATAAAAAATCAAACCATTTAAACCATGATCATGAGCAAGTGCATAAATATACTCCTGAAAGAGTAACGGATATAGGAAATATTGTTGCCAAGATCTACCTTTTTCTAAATATTCTTGTAATTCTTCCATTGACTTCAATTTCTACTTGAACCAGAAACAATAGGTATTTCTTGTATTATCAAATTATACATAGTGCAATACGGTCAGAACAGAGTATATATAATGTATGAAAAAAATATATACCCCGGAAATACAGAGTCCAATCAACAGATCTTTTTCCTCTCCCCTTCTACTATCCAATAGATTTATCTTCGTTCTATTAAATAAATTATCAGAGGATAAAAAATAAATAAATTATCGGAGGATAAAAAATCTTTTATTTTTGCAACCCGATCGCTCTTTTGACTTTGGAAATTTTTTTTGTCAGTATACTGTTTCTTCTACACATTAGTTTCCAATCCATAATAGAAAATAGGTAGGATTTTTTTTATTCTTCAAAAAAAAAGAATCAAAGGTCCATTTACAGGAGACCCCTTCCCCACATCAGGCACTAAGTTATTTTTAACGTTTAATTAGATCGGGAAATTATTCAAATTAAGAATAAAAGCTCGTTGCTTTTTTTTTTTATTTTACCAGAATTAGAGCCATAGAGCTCTATCCATTTATTCACTAGACCAAACTCTAACTGTGAATTTCTTAAAATAAAAAAAAAATAAGAAAGAATATAATAAGAAATTCAAAAATGAAAATGCAATTCCATTTTTTCTTATTATTTTATTACGACATGCGGTTTTTTCCATCCATTACCTTTCAGGATCAGTCGTGGTCTTATAGACTCTACCAAAAGTCTGGACGAATTCGTTACTTCATTCAAATGTGTAAAAAACCATAATCGCACTTAAAAGCCGAGTACTCTACCATTGAGTTAGCAACCCATATAAATATGTATATACAAGTGAAAAAAAAAAATGGAATTGAACTATACAACTACGTAAAAACATTGAATTTGGAATTCAAAAGAAATATAAAGGAAAGATTAGATGATCAATTAAACAAAATAGCAAAGTGGATTGGGTGAAATTAAAGATAGATAAAAAAAATGTAAAAATTTACATTTAAAGACCGCCCCCCTTTTTTATAAAATAGAAAAAATTTTTGCTTTTCGTTTAAAAAATATATCTTATATAACAAATAGTAAATTTGGCAAACCCATAATTTGAATGAAGTAAAGGAAAAACCCATAAATAAATAAGGATCGAAATAAACAGATCTATTTATCTACGATCGAATTATATTTGTTCGACACACCATTGTCAATATGAAAAAATTGTTAAGAAAAAAATGAAATAAAAAAAAAATTACATAAAATAAAGATTTGTGTTGGATTGGCACAACAATAAATATGGTAAATATAAAACATCATATAGAACAAGAAAAGAGCAATTGTGAGTAAATAATTACCACACAAATTTATACTAGTTACCTTTCTTTTTTCTAATTTTTTTATTTATTTTATGAATTCTTTTAAAATAAAAATTCTGCTTTTCTTAAAATATCATGAACAGTTCCTGTAGGTTGAGCACCTTTTTCAAGGAAATAACGAATAGCAGGAACGTTTAAATAAGTTTGATTTTTCATTGGATCATAAAAACCCACCTTTCGAAGATCTCTTCCTTCTCGTCGGGATCGAACATCAATTGCAACGATTTGATAGATCGCTCATTGGGATAGATATAGATAAATAACCCCCCCTAGAAACGTATAAGAGGTTTTCTCCTCATACGGCTCGAGAAAAAATGATTCTAATATTTCTGTATATAATGTAAAAAAAAATATATATATAAAAATTTATGACTTAGACTATGATTTAAGTTTTTCTGTTCTTACTTACATAAACATAAAAAACTCACATAAAAAAAGAAAAAAAAAAGAAATATCATTCGTACTCATAACTCAAGTTGGGTAATTCTGAAAAAGTCCGAAGGTAAATCCTTAGGCATTTCTTGAGTCGTCTCTAACCTCTTTTGTTTGTTTTGTCTCGAATCTTTTTTTAGTCTCCATCATTATACTAAAAATAAAATATTAAGACAATTGAAAATAGTGTTTCCTTGTTCCGGAATTCTTTCTCTTTACTTTTTAAAATCATTAGGTTTAGACATTACTTCGGTGATCCTTATCCCCTTTTTCAAAACGGCAGCAACATACCTTTTGTTTTTTGTTATTTCCTTCTATGGAAAGATAATATGAACGATTTTTTCCCTTGTAATGTAATATAAAAACTATTATTTATTTTATTTCACACTTGTTGGGATTTGAATCCTACAATTTCAAATTTGAATTTCTATATTGAGGATATACTTAACAAAGTAGTCTAATTTATTAATTGTTACTAACCCTAGATTCGCCCCCCCGATAAATGAATCAATACATTTTGCTCGAGCTCCATCATGTACTATTCCTATTTACCAACCCAATACAAATTAGGTTCCTAATAGGAACAGAACAAACTATGTCGATTCAAGAGCATCTTCATTCCTATAGAATATAGAAAATGGCGGATGTAAGAATCCACAGTGAATTATGTCCTTCAAGTCGCACGTTGCTTTCTACCACATCGTTTTAAACGAAGTTTTACCATAACACTCCTCTCATTTTAAATTTTATTTTGAAACGGTATGCAATTGATTCAATATGGAATCATGAATAGTCATTGGCTCAATGATACAAAATATTTTTTATGTATGTATCTAGGGAAAGGTAAATAATTATCTGGAAAAAAGTCTTATATTATTATTATAAAGGATTTAAGTTATTTCGCCCCTCTATCCTATGGGGTGAAAGAAATTTCTAAAAAAGAAAAAAGAAAAGTGAATCCATTTCCTTAAATCTAATTAAAATCTTCAACGGATCATTCGGGATGTTATGTTAAATTATGGAAAAAATTCTTTTCGAACAAATAAACTCTAAATCTAAAAAGAACGGCCCTATGGATTTTCCAATTCCGGAATAAAATCAGTTATTAACAAAATATAAGCTATTCCAACAAAATATAAGCTATTCCAACAAAATATAAGCTATTCCAATAACTCGAAAAAGTCATAAGTTTCTCTATATTTATAATATGGATTTTTCAAATTTCTTCGAGTACCCAGGTTCATAAAAAAAAAAAAAAAAGAATTTTTGTTTTCATGAGTATGAAATAGAAAAGGATCTTTTTTTCTCTTTCAATTCAGAATTCCATAATGAATTACATAATACGAGAATTCCGATTTCATGGAAAAAAGAGTTTTCCTAAGTAACTTACTTCAATATGACTATTAAAATAGTAGTCTCTTAATGATATACCCAAAAATTGTTTTGAATTTAGAATTCAATGAAATATCTTTATTTCTACCCGTACACTCAATCGCATTTGTGAAAAACTAAATGAAAAAGGTTTTATTTTTATAGAAAATAAAGAACAAAAGGTGACACTATATCCAAGATTAAAGAAAAAAATTTCCAAACTTAAAGAGAAATTTGTTAAAGAGAAGAATCTTTCCTTTCTCATGTGGACGCTCTGGGACGGAAGGATTCGAACCTCCGAATAACGGGACCAAAACCCGTTGCCTTACCACTTGGCCACGCCCCATTTCGATTTCGAATTTCTCTTTGATACTAATAAAGACTAATATTGGTATTAGTTGTTCGTCAATCCCAATTCAAATATATATGAAATATATTACTGCTAGGATTCAACACATGAAAATATAGAAAAAAAATGATTGATCATTCCATAAAATTAAATTAAGATATTGTATGAAACTAAAATTCCTTGTATTCTCATTTGAGAATGAAAGGGAAGATTTTTGATTTGAGAGCGTTCGAAGAACAAGAAGGTTTTTTGACCTACCTTTTCATTTTTCCCTCATAAAAAGAACTCAATCGAAATCTAATTTTCTAATCTACAAGAATGAAATGTTTGTTATGCTTAATATCTTTAGTTTAATCTGTATCTGTCTTAATTTTACCCTTTCTTCGAGTAGTTTTTTCTTCGGCAAATTGCCCGAGGCTTATGCCATTTTCAATCCTATCGTAGATGTTATGCCTGTCATACCTGTACTATTTTTGCTCTTAGCCTTTGTTTGGCAAGCTGCTGTAAGTTTTCGATAAAATCTTTAATGCTCCGAAAAATTCATGATTTATACGAAACAAATTTTCTAAAAATTTATAAGATCTTATAAATTTTACATTATGAACCCTCCATTCGAAAATAGAAATTCTTGTTCTTGTATTATATTGAATAATAGCACAGTGATAAATTTTGATCAACTTATTTCCTCGTTCTGACCTTCCAGTAAACAAGGACTTTCTAAAGACCCCACAATACCAAATAATGGATATGACCAAAAATACCAAAAATTTTTGGTAATGTAAGGAATCAGAATCTTGCTTTTCTTATTATTATTACATTACAAAAACAAAAAATTAGTAAAAATTATCTTTTTCAAGAAAAGACTTCATTTTCTTTTTGGTTTCTTTTTGGGGCACTATGTCAACATAGTGTATGTGATAAAAAATAGGCAATCTATTTCCCTTTTCAAAAAAAATCTTGGAGATTGTGTAATGCTTACTCTCAAACTCTTTGTTTACACAGTAGTCATATTTTTTGTTTCTCTCTTCATCTTTGGATTCTTATCTAATGATCCGGGCCGTAATCCTGGACGTGAGGAATAAAAAAAAGATTTTGAAAGTCTGAAGCGATCGAGGGGAGCGGAGAGAGAGGGATTCGAACCCTCGGTACAAATAACTCGTACAACGGATTAGCAATCTGTCGCTTTAGTCCACTCAGCCATCTCTCCCAATTGAAATTGAAAATTTTTTATGTGGTGTGACAGGCGAAGTAAAAAAGATTTCAATTGAAAAACCTTACTTCCTTGATTTTCATTTTGTAAGAAAAGTCCATTCCCCCGGCCAGTACTTAACCAGGCCGGGTTATTACATTACTTCTCATGAATCAATCATTTCATAGATCAAATGATTTTTGTTTTTATTATATCAAATCAAAGATACTTGTTATTGAAGTTATTGAAGTAACAATAAAGACAATTTTTATCTCCATTCCAAGTGTAATTTCTTAGTATCTTAGTATTAGTAATATAATACTATAGAAAATACTCTAAAATATACTATAAAATATGAAAATGAAAGAATATTCAAATTAATCATTTTTTTTTTTTGAGTTTAGTATTTATTAATTAGAATTAGTATTAATTTTGAGTTTAGTATTTATGAATTAGTATTAAGTAGTATTTTGAATTAAGTAGTATTTTTTCTCAATTTAGTTAATTATTTAACTGGAAAAAAGCACATACAGATATTAAATAATATAATATAAAAAATGAAACACATATGTTATAACATATATAACATAACTCTTTTATTTGTTCAAGGGACATTGAACATTTAAGATCCAATTAATCCGAGTTCAAATTCAAAAATGGGTCGGTTGAAGGGAAAGTCAAAAAAATGAGGAATTCGGCGTGGTTATAGCCCAGCTTCAATAATTCCTTCAATTTTGGACTGTCAGTAATGACTTATAACAAGTGAAAAATGATACTTTTTGCTTTATTCTAACTTTATTAGAATTTGGTTATTTTAAAAAACTTTCTGTACTTCGACTTCAAGTACCCCTGGTCGGGGAGGATGAAGTGTCAACGCTCAAATTTTAATGAGTCTGATGCGATTAAGATAGCATCTCATTCCTTTGTTCGACAAAAGGTATATTCATATATAATAATGAATATGAAGCGGGTATAGTTTAGTGGTAAAAGTGTGATTCGTTCAATTAATAACTTAAAAAGTTAAGGGGTCTTTCGGGTTTTTCATATTCCGATCAAAAAAACTTTATTTCCTAAAAAGAGTTTAATCCTTTTCCCCTCAATAGCATATTTGAGGAAAAATAGAAATTCTCACGATTTGTATCCAAAGTTCAATTGAAATTGAATAAAAGGGTTATAGAGTCACGAAGCATAATAAAAAAAAATTGGATAAAATCTTCCAATTAATAAATATAAGTAAAGGATCTATGGATGAAGATAAAAAACATAAGTGCATTTCCAATCGTAACTAGATCTTCAATTTTTGTCTTGTATAAGCTAAGATTAAAGCCAAATAGCTAGAAAATGGTAGTTTTGGTTTACTAGAACCATCAGCATATTATTTTAGCTCGGTGGAAATTAAATTTAATTGTTTTCCTCAGGATCCCTCGAGTGGAAATAGGGAACGAAGTAACTAGATTAGACGGATTTGGGATAATAGAATCCCCCTTCTCTAGAGGGATCATCTAGAAAGCGAGTGGCTTTGGGTGTCTTTAATAAGAAAAGCTGACATAGATGTTATGGATCTTATTTTTGTTTCTGAGAATACATCAATTTTCCATAAAGGAGCCGAATGAAACAAAATTTTCATGTTCGGTTTTGAATTAGAGACGTTAAGAATGATAAATTAACGTCGACTATAACCCCTAGCCTTCCAAGCTAACGATGCGGGTTCGATTCCCGCTACCCGCCCCATATTCCTTATTCTATATGCATCATGCATTCGAATATGCATTCTTTTTTTTTTTTTTACCTAAAAAAACTAAAAAAATTCTCATTTATTTTTATCAAAAAAAAAGATAAAGGGAGAATGCGAAAGAATAAAATAGGAATGAAAAGCGTCCATTGTCTAATGGATAGGACAGAGGTCTTCTAAACCTTTGGTATAGGTTCAAATCCTATTGGACGCAATTTTTTTCCATCTATTTTAAAAGTGGCGATACCAAGAAACCCCTTTTTTGAATGATTTGAATCAGAAATAATTCGCAAGAATAACTCTTGTTCTAACAATAGAATTAGAGTTAGAAATTTATGCTTGTTCCTCAAGTAGAAACAGTTCAGTGTGCTCCTGAATAGC